AATAACATCATACTTACGTGCATCATTAACCACTGGGATTGTAGAGCAGGCACTAATATTGCGGATTGATGCATTTCAGTTGAAAGACCCGAAGTGGCAAAGCCTTGGGTAAAAATAGCGCTTGGCGCGGTTATTGCGCTTAAATCATTTTTATGGTTCCCTGTTTTAGGAACCATATGAATAATGGAGAAACTCCATGAAAGGAACATTAATGATTCATATAAATCACTTAACGGGAAATGTCTCGAATAAATCCAACGAGTAACTAATAATCCTGTTATACAAAAAAAAGTGGCTATCATGCCTTTTTCTGACGGATCACATAGTCCTACGATTTCATGGACTAATAAAGTCACCAAATAAATCGTAATGACAATGGAAATGATCGAAAAAGAGATGTGAGTGAATATATGTTCTAAAGTCGAAAATATCATAAAAAAAATCATTAAAAAAAAGAGGGGTCCCTCAATTACGGAATGGAAATTCCGAATTAAATTCATTATAGGATCTAATGTGTCCTTTTTAGAGGATGCCGCCACTCGGACTCGAACCGAGATGCTCTAGCACTGCTTCCTAAGAGCAGCGTGTCTACCGATTTCACCATGGCGGCTTGATCGAAATAATAATAGCCCATATGATGTTCAATCGTCGAGATTGAAAGATTCAATGCAATATATTTTAGGAAACGTTAGAATCGATGAATAAAGACTCGTTCAAATGAATATTTGAACTTCAATAATCCTTAGTATCCCGGTATGGTGTCATTTTTAACAACAGGCTTTCACGTAGTATAAGTTCTTCTGGAACAGTTGGAACTAGATGGTTATGTCCTCAGTTGAGGTCTAGAACTAAGAATTGTCCCTTTTTTTATATCATTTTTTGATGATTCATTTCTCATTTATCTGATTTCATGGATCGGAAATGAAAAAAGATTCATTTTTCACTGAACAAAAGAAAATAAATAGGATTTTTTATGTATCACAATTGGATAACTACATCCAAGGGATTTCTATAAATATTTAGAGTATCAAAACTGTATTAATGGTTGGGATCCTCATTGTATACATAATTCGTGTGAGGATTTACCGAACCAATTAGGTATTGGGCTGCACATAAAACAAAAGAGTTTCAATCTCTATTGGAATTCTACGCTATGTACTTTACTTATAAATAAAGTATATTCTATATAAAATAGATTGATCGATCCTACGGTCCAAACATAGGATCTATTTTGGATTAAGGAAGATTGACTTATTCTTCGTACATAAATATCGACCTAAAGGGGATCCGTGGAGTTTTTATTGATTGGGTCGAAACAAGAGGGAATCTATGTAGTGATTCGGAGAGTTACAAAGCAAAGTCTTAAAATATATATTTTAATCAATTAGTTTCAAGGATCTATTCATTTTTACTACTGTCGTTCATACTTGTTTCAGATCTTCCAAAAATCTTAATGATGTATAACTATTGGAGATACATAATCGAATAAACTTCTTCCTAAAAAAAAAAAATATTTTTTTTTGGGGGGGGGGGGGTGAAATAACAACCCCCATCTCGCGAATTATAAAAATCTACTATAATGAAAAGTGAAACCTTGTATTTTGTGTTTAACTATTTCTTTTTTGTTGTTGTTTTTCAAACAACAACAAAAAAGAAATAGTACCGTTCTTAGAACCCAATAGACAGAATAATTCTTATTCTACATACCACAACAGCCGGTTCAGTTCTATCTCATATAGATGAGTTCAAAACATTAGTTAATGTGAATTATTCATCTTATAAATCATCCAATTCATCGAGTCATGTCGATTCAGATTCTTCCAAGGCTTTATTACTTGTTTGTCGCACAAAAAAACTTTTTGAATGCCCGGTAGAAATAGATTTAGCTAAAGATAAAGCTTTTACCGCCGCCCAATATCCCTTTTTCTTCCAAATATTTCTACGAATACGCTTTTTTGAGATAGAAGTGCGTTTCTTTGGAACCGCCATTTTAAAATAAAGAAGTTACTTTTATAGTTGGATGTGAAAGACATGTATTGTTCAAAATGGATCGTTCTTGCTATTCATTATCTATATTTATTCCATAGCGGATACTTCCTTCATAACATACAAAAATATAGATACGTGCGCATCACATAGAGTACACTAGGGATAAAAAAAAGAAATAGAAAAAATAAAAACGATGTGATTTTCAAAGGAATTTTTTTTTGTTCCACATCTCTATTACATACAATGCCCGAAGAAAGAAGAATTCGTACTAATTTGTACCTTCATATCTTCATTCCGATCTACGTCTATGAGGTCCGCTACCATAGAAATCGAACCGGTTGTTGTTGATAAGAATAAAAAAGGGTTCCAATTGATATCTCAATCTCAGTCTATTTATATCTTGTCGTCTTACATTGAATAAATCGAAAAGCTTAAGAATCCTTACCTAATTTAAGAAAATAATAATGTAAAATTTTTCTATTAATTGATCAAGCTCGAGGATAGAGTACTCATAATTTAAATGAAAATGAGATTGGTAGTTAATCTGTTAAACGATACATTACTTGATAAAGGTAATTTTAGTAATCTCTTATTTCAGTTCTATGCGAAGTGACGAGTATCATAGGATTTCCTATAAACATAAGTTTGTTTTATTGGAATAGAAGCCAATCAATCAGTTCTACAATGAATTAATTAATGACTCCGAATAAACTAACTAAAATAACTAGTATTTTATTGGGTCGAGTTATTGGCGGATTCTATGATCCATATCCCAATAGAGTACTTTTACTTTTTTTGGTGTCATTCCTTTTCCTTACTATTTACTATATGGATATCAATCGCCGTAATAGTGGAATGATTGAAAATCTCATATTCTTTCTTTATCTTAATAAATATCTTAGTTAATCACTAAATGGTCAGTTTTAACCAGTGACTTGGTCATTTGAACAATTGTAACTTCTTGATTTAAATTTCTTTTTATTCAATACGATATTTGGGAAAGAATCGGAATAATTCAGAATTAAAAATCCTATTTGAGTTCTTTTCTATCTTTATTTTTATTTATTTATTTGACTTCCGAAAGAGAGAAGAGCTGGTGAATCGGAAACAATTAATAAGAATAAAAAAAGTTTTATTTTCTTATGGAACATACATATCAATATGCATGGATCATACCTTTCGTTCCACTTCCAGTTACTATGTCAATAGGATGGGGACTTCTGCTTGTTCCGACTGCAACAAAAAATATTCGTCGTATGTGGGCTTTTCCTAGTGTTTCATTGCTAAGTATAGTTATGGTTTTTTCGGCCGATCTGTCTATTCAGCAAATCAATGGCAGTTCTATCTATCAATTTCTATGTTCTTGGACCATCAATAATGATTTTTCTTTAGAGTTCGGCCACTTGATCGACCCACTTACTTCTATTATGTCAATACTAATCACTACTGTTGGAATCATGGTTCTTATTTATAGTGACAATTATATGTCTCATGATCAAGGATATTTGAGATTTTTTGCTTATATGAGTTTTTCCAATACTTCTATGTTGGGATTAGTTACTAGTTCCAATTTGATACAAATTCATATTTTTTGGGAACTGGTGGGAATGTGTTCGTATCTATTAATAGGTTTTTGGTTCACACGACCAATTGCAGCCAATGCTTGTCAAAAAGCGTTTGTAACTAATCGTGTAGGGGATTTTGGTTTATTATTAGGAATCTTAGGTTTTTATTGGATAACAGGTAGTTTGGAATTTCGGGATTTGTTCGAAATCTTCAATAACTTGATCCATAATAATGGGGTCAATTCTTTATTTGCTACTCTGTGTGCCTCCCTATTATTCCTTGGTGCAGTTGCTAAATCCGCACAATTTCCCCTTCATGTATGGTTACCTGATGCCATGGAGGGGCCCACTCCTATTTCGGCTCTTATACATGCTGCTACTATGGTAGCAGCGGGAATTTTTCTTGTCGCTAGGCTTCTTCCCCTTTTCACAGTCATACCTTCCATAATGAATCTCATTTCTTTGCTAGGTATAATAACGGTACTATTAGGAGCTACTTTAGCTCTTGCTCAAAAAGACATTAAGAGAAGTTTAGCCTATTCTACAATGTCTCAATTGGGTTATATTATGTTAGCTCCAGGGATAGGTTCTTATCGAGCTGCTTTATTCCATTTAATCACTCATGCCTATTCGAAAGCATTATTGTTTTTAGGATCCGGATCGATTATTCATTCAATGGAACCCATTGTTGGATATTCTCCAGATAAAAGTCAGAACATGGTTCTTATGGGTGGTTTAACCAAATATGTGCCAATTACAAAAACTACTTTTTTATTAGGTACACTTTCTCTTTGTGGTATTCCACCTCTTGCTTGTTTTTGGTCCAAAGATGAAATTCTTAATGATAGTTGGTTGTATTCACCGATTTTCGCGATAATAGCCTGTTCCACAGCAGGATTAACTGCATTTTATATGTTTCGGATGTATTTACTTACTTTTGAGGGGCATTTACACGTTCGGTTTCAAAATTACAGTGGCACTAAAAATAGCTCGTTCTCTTCAATATCTATATGGGGAAAAGAAGGACCGAAACCAGTTAACAAAAATGTACTTTTCTCAGTAATGAATAATAATAAAAAGGTTTCCCTTTTTTCGAAGAAGATATATCAAATTGATGGGAATATACGAAATCTGATGCGATCCTTTAGTACTCATTTTGACAATAAAGACACTTCCATGTATCCCTGTGAATCGGACAATACTATGCTATTTCCTCTACTTGTATTGGTCCTATTTACTTTGTTTGTTGGGTCCATAGGAATTCCTTTTGATCAAGTAGGAATGGATTTGGATATATTATCGAAATGGTTAACCCCATCGATAAACCTTTTACATCAAAATTCGAACTATTCTGTGGATTGGTATGAATTTGTGACAAATGCAATTTATTCAGTCAGTATAGCCTATTTCGGAATATTCATAGCGTCTCTTTTATATGGGTCTGTT